TATAAAGTAAGCTAATTTAAGCTATTGGGTTCATACCCCAAACATGATTTTTCCTTTATAAATAAAAACTTCTAACGTAATTCTTTTATGAACCCTTATAATATCAATCATCATAGCTTTATCATCTTCCTCTTTATTTTTGCTATGAATATCCCTTGAAATTAATATGATAAGTTTTATTCCTATAATGAATTCAAAAAATATAATATCTATCAATAGAATAATTATATATTTTATTATTCAAGCAATAGCATCATCTTTATTCATTTTTGTATTCTCATGAATTCTAATTAATCATAAACTTATTTTAAATATAACTTCATTATTTATTTCATGTTCCATATTAATCAAAATTGGTGCAGCCCCTTTCCACATTTGATTTCCTCAAATCTCCGAGGGAGTTTCAATATTTTCGTTTCTCCTTCTGTCAACAATTCAAAAAATAATTCCTTTATATATTATTTCCATATTTCCTAGTATAATGACATTTTTATCAATTTTCATAAGTGCATCAATTGGGTCCTTAGGTGGTCTTAACCAATTTTCATTACGAAAAATTCTAGCATTCTCATCAATCACCCATATATCATGAATACTAAGATTAACTCTCTTAACATGTGGAATGTGAATTATTTATTTACTAATTTATTCAATTATTATACTTCTAATTATTCAAATTATAAATCAGTTTAGTCTAAGTATTATAAACAGAATAAAAAATATATATAAAACTGATTTATTATACTTTATTCTAATTTTTTTATCACTAGGGGGACTACCTCCTATAATAGGCTTCTTTATAAAATGAATAGCTTTAAAAATTATTTTAATAGATAGAATCATCTTAACAATTCCATTAATTTTATCCTCTTTAGTAAATTTATATTTTTACATTCGAGTATCCTATCCTATCTTTCTAAAAAATTATAATCTTAATATTTGAAACACAAAATACATAAATAAGTTCAATCTATTTATAATTTTAAATTTCATAACAATTTTCCTTATTGTTCCATTTTTATAAAGACTTTAAGTTAATAAAACTATTTGCCTTCAAAGCACAAATTAATTTATATTAAGTCTTAGATTAAAAATCTTCTTTAAATTTGCAATTTAACAATTTATATAAAATATAAAACTTGGTAAAAGAGTTACCTCATAAATAAATTTACAATTTATCACTCTAATCAGTCATTTTACCGCGATGAATACTGTCAACAAATCATAAAGACATTGGAACAATATACTTGATACTTGGCGCTTGATCAATAATAATTGGAATATCATTAAGAATATTAATTCGGATAGAATTAGGACAACCAGGTTCTTTAATTGGGGATGACCAAATTTATAACGTAATCGTTACAGCTCACGCTTTTATCATAATTTTCTTTATAGTTATACCAATCATAATTGGAGGGTTTGGAAATTGATTAATTCCAATTATACTAGGCTCTCCAGATATAGCTTTTCCACGAATAAATAATATAAGTTTTTGACTTTTACCTCCCTCATTAACATTACTTTTGACATCATCAATAGTAGAAAATGGAGCTGGTACAGGTTGAACAGTATATCCCCCATTAGCTTCAAATATCTCTCATTCAGGAATAGCTGTAGACCTAGCTATTTTCAGTCTTCATCTTGCTGGGATTTCTTCGATTCTCGGTTCGATTAACTTTATTACTACAATTATAAATATACGTCCAAAAGGAATAACATTAGAACGAATTCCACTATTTCTATGATCAGTCTTTATCACCACTATTTTACTTCTTCTATCCCTCCCTATTTTAGCAGGAGCTATTACTATATTACTAACTGACCGAAATTTTAATACATCATTCTTCGACCCTGCCGGGGGAGGAGATCCTATTCTATATCAACACTTATTTTGATTTTTTGGACACCCAGAGGTATATATCCTTATCCTCCCAGGGTTTGGAATAATTTCACACATCATTTGTTTTCAGACAGGAAAAAAAGAACCATTTGGAACATTAGGAATAATTTATGCAATACTAGCAATTGGTCTTTTAGGTTTTATTGTATGAGCACATCATATATTCACAGTTGGAATAGACGTTGATACCCGAGCATATTTCACAGCAGCAACAATAATTATTGCAGTTCCAACAGGAATTAAAATTTTCAGTTGACTAGCTACTCTCCATGGAGTTCATATTCAATATGATACTCCACTTTTATGGTCATTAGGTTTTGTATTTTTATTTACAATTGGTGGTCTAACAGGCATCATCCTAGCCAATTCATCAATTGATATTATACTTCATGACACTTATTATGTCGTTGCCCACTTTCATTACGTATTATCTATAGGAGCAGTTTTTGCCATCCTAGCAGGAATTACTCATTGATTCCCAATATTTTTTGGCTGAACATTCAATTCAATTTTCCTAAAGATTCATTTTTTTTCAATATTTCTAGGGGTCAATATAACCTTCTTTCCACAACATTTCTTAGGATTAGCAGGAATACCTCGACGGTATTCTGATTATCCAGATTTTTTCACTAAATGAAATGTATTATCGTCACTAGGCTCTATTTTATCTTTTATTAGAATCCTAATTTTTATTTATATAATATGAGAAGCCATTATCTCAAAACGGATTATAATTTCATCTCAATATCCTACCTCATCAATTGAATGACAACTCAACTTTCCTCCAGCAGAACACACATTCAATCAAATTAATATTCTAATTAAATAAATAACCAATGATAACCTGAACTAGCATCTCTTTTCCTAACAGAAATTCACCAATCATAGAACAACTAATCTTTTTCCATGATCATTCTATAACAATCATTATTCTAATCACAATTATCACTTTATACATAATTTTCAATATCATCACAAATTCACTTAGAAGCCGATTTTTAATAGAAGGGCAAGAAATTGAAACTCTATGAACAATTATTCCAGCCACTATCTTAATTTACATTGCTCTCCCTTCATTACGCCTTCTATATTTAATAGAAGAATCCTTTTATCCATCTATAACAACAAAAATCATCGGTCATCAATGATATTGATCTTATGAATTTCCAGATTTTAACCTCGAATTTGATTCTTTCATGATTCCAATAAATGAAATATCCTCCGCAAATTTCCGTCTCCTAGACGTAGATAATCGAATTATCATCCCATTTAATACAAACATACGCCTTCTAGTTACATCGGCTGATGTTATTCACTCCTGAACAATTCCATCCCTAGGAGTTAAAATAGATGCAGTGCCAGGTCGACTTAATCAAATTTCATCCTTAGCTAATCGACCTGGCATTTTCTATGGTCAATGTTCAGAAATCTGCGGTGTAAATCACAGCTTTATACCAATTTCAATAGAAATCACCTCTCTATCCAATTTCTTTACTTGAATTAAAAGATTTTCATTGAATGGCTGAAAAAGCATTGGTCTCTTAAACCACTTTATAGTAATTTTACTTTCAATGAAAAAACTAGTTAAAATATAACATAAGATTGTCATTCTTAAATTACATAGGTGTTTTTTAATCCCTCAATTATTCCCAATAAACTGAAACATCCTAACTATTTCATTTTTATCTATTATATTATTATCCATCATTTTTCTACACTTCACCATTTTCCCAAAAACTAACAGAATAAAAATTATATGAAAACCTTTTCAAAAAACTTGAAAATGATAATAAACCTATTCTCAATTTTTGATCCATCAACATCCTCAACAACATCTCTTAATTGAATGTCAACAACAATCGCAATATTATTTATTCCTTTAAATTATTGATTAATTCCATCACGACTCCACTACATTTGATTTTTTATTACAAAATCTTTATTTAAAGAAATAAAAAATCTTTTTAACTTAAATAAGAATAAAAAAATTCTTTTTTTCATTATACTATTTTGATTTATTTTAATAAATAACTTTCTTGGTTTATTTCCATATATCTTTACAGCAACAAGACACATCAATTTGACCTCCCTAATAGCATTACCAATATGAATCTCATTTATACTATATGGATGAATTAATCAAACAAAACATATATTTTCACACCTAGTTCCAACAGGAACACCAATAATATTATCAGTATTTATAGTATTGATTGAAACAATCAGAAACATAATTCGTCCATTAACATTAGCAGTTCGCTTAACTGCTAATATAATTTCAGGACATCTTCTTTTATGTCTGTTAAGAAATATTATACAAAATTTTCCATCAATCAATATCATTATCTTTCCAATCATAATAATTTTACTAATCCTTGAAATAGCCGTTGCTATTATTCAAAGATACGTATTTATTACACTGACCTCTCTTTATCTAAATGAATTAAACTAATGATAATTCAACCTTTTCATATTGTAGATAAAAGACCCTGACCCTTAACAGGTTCAATTGCTGCCTTAACTTTCATAGTTGGTCTGATCAATATAATACATTATAAAATTATATCAACCATTACACTTGCAATCATAATTACATTACTAACCATAATTCAATGATGACGAGATATTTGCCGAGAGTCAACGCTTCAAGGTTTTCATACTCAAATTGTCACATTCAACATAAAATGAGGAATATCCCTCTTTATTATTTCAGAAGTATTCTTTTTCGTTTCCTTTTTCTGAGCCTATTTTCATAGAAGCTTATCCCCCAATACTGATATTGGGTCCCAATGACCCCCACTAGGCATCATACCATTCAATCCATTTAGAATCCCTTTACTTAATACTACCATTCTTCTTTCATCAGGAATCACAGTCACTTGAACTCATCACAGAATTCTTAACAAAAAGTATTCATCTGCATTCTATTCCCTTTTAATAACAATCATCTTAGGATGTATATTCTCAACTCTACAGAGTTGAGAATACATTCAAGCACCTTTTAGAATCAGTGATTCTATTTATGGTTCTACATTCTTCATATCGACAGGTTTTCATGGACTCCACGTCCTTATCGGAACAATATTTTTAACAATCATACTTATTCGCATTCATTTAGGCCAAATCTCCAACAATCATCACTTTGGCTTTGAAGCCGCAGCCTGATACTGACATTTTGTTGATGTAGTCTGATTATTCTTATATACCTTTGTATACTGATGAACATTTTATTTTATTAGTATATAAAGTACATCTAATTTCCAATTAGAAAGATTTTCCTAAAATAAAATAATTAAATTTTTATTAACTTCATTAACATTAACAATAATTATTACATCAATTGCCAACTCAGTAAAAAAAAAATTTCATCTTAAAAAAGAAAAAAATTCTCCTTTTGAATGCGGTTTTGATCCATTTTCCATATCCCGAACACCATTTTCAATTCGATTTTTTATAATCGCTATTATCTTTATCATTTTTGACATTGAAATTATTATCATCCTTCCATTCCCAATATTTAATAACTTCTTAGAAACCTACTCCGTTGTTTCAATAAGCTTCATCATCATTCTAATCCTTGCTGGATTAATTTACGAGTGGTATAATGGAATAATTAAATGATTAAAATAGAATAGTATTTAAAATATATAAAACCTAACCTGCAATTAGAAATAGCATCCGCCTATTCTAAGAATGAAGCAATTATGCAATCAGTTTCGACCTGACCCCCCAGGGTTTACCCATTCTTATTAATAGAAGCCAAAATAGAGGCTATTCACTGTTAATGAATAAACTGATAATCCTATTAAAGATCATAATCGGGGCTGCTAACCCTTTAAAAATGAAATTCATTTGGTCTTTATTTTTATAGTGTATTTAACACATAACATTTTCATTGTTAAAAAGTCTTTTCTAAAAATATCCTTAAATTAGATATCACAATATTTTCAATATTATATTTTATAATTAAACTATAAGAATTAAAATACCAATATTACAATAATAACAAAAAAACACAAATTTTTCAATTCTCTCCTTTGTATCCATCTAATAAAGCTACTCAACTTGACATTAAGTTTATAAACACCTTGAGATCCGACTTCTTCAAATCATCTATTATCAAAATTATGAAAATTAATTCCATAAATCATCTTATTTATTAGCAAACCACTAGAAAAAAAAGATATAAATCATATACTACCTAAAAAAGTATTAAAAAATCTAAAGTTCATTAATCCCACCTTCCCAAAATAAAAAATATAATAAACCCAACAACTAAAAATAATGATAAAAATATTAACTAACTTTATATCCAACATTGTTAAATTAAACTCGTAATTAGGAAATAAAAGTCATCTTATTATACAACCAAATAAAATTACGCTAATACCTATTAAAACAATAGGAATTTCCATTCAAAATGACCAATGATATGAAAAATCAACTATCCTAATCCCACCCTTTCACATAGAGTAATATATTACTCGCAAAGAATAAATACACGTACATATTGTAGCAATAATTGTTAGAAAAATTTCAAAAGTAGAAATTTCTATCATATAAATTCATTCTAAAATTATATCCTTAGAATAAAATCCTCTTAAAAAAGGAATTCCAAACAAAGATATATTCGCCAAACTAAAAGCTACACCAATCATAGGATTTATTATATAAAAAATTCCTATAAAACGAATATCCTGATGTCCTAAACTTCCATGAATTATAAATCCAGCACATAAAAACAACATGGCTTTAAAAATCGCATGTCTAAGTAAGTGAAAAAAAGACAAATCAACTGCCCCAACCGATAAAATTAATATCATTAATCCTAATTGACTTAAAGTAGATAAAGCAATAATTTTCTTTAAATCTATTTCTATAATAGCACCTAAACCTGACATTAATATTGTCAACAATGCAAAATACAATAAAAACCTTGATATAACATCAATTTGAAATAACAAATTCAGGCGAATTAACAAATATACGCCAGCAGTCACTAACGTCGAAGAATGAACTAACGACGACACAGGAGTTGGAGCAGCTATAGCTGCTGGTAACCAAGCAGAAAAAGGAATTTGAGCTCTTTTTGTTATACCAGCCACAATCATTATTAAACCTGTTACAAAAAAAACTTTTTTTAAAATAAGAAAATCCAAACTTCCAAAATTTATCAACATTACTATAGATAATAAAATCATTACATCACCAATTCGGTTTCTTAAAACAGTAATTATCCCAGCTCTATCTGACTTATAATTCTGATAATAAATTACAAGACAATAAGAAACCAATCCTAAACCATCCCACCCCAGTAAAATTATAAATAAATTTGGTCTTACAATTAAAAGAACTATTGAACCCACAAACAACAAAACACCATAACAAAATCAAACTTTAAACTTTTCAAATTTTATATAATCATTACTATAAAAAATTACCATTCTAGAAATAAATATAACAACACTTACAAACATTAAACTTATTCAATCAAACAGAAAATAAAACTTAATTTCAAAATTTCCAAATACATAAATAAAATATTCAATCAATAAAATCTTTATATTATATAAATACAAAATCCCAGAAAAGAATATAAACAAACTTACCACCATCAAATATATACCTCACTTAAAAAATATTTCCCAATGAAAATTCATCTTTAAATCCACAATTTAATATTTTAAATAAACTAATTAAGAAAAATCAACTTATAAAAAATTCCATTTTAAATACCCACAAAATTAAAGGAATAAAATGATAAACCATTAACAATATTTCCCGAAATCTAATTATATTTACAGAATATATAACTCAACCCTTCCCATGATTTAAATAGCTATATAAATATAAAGAATAAGCAGCACTAAGAAAACATATCAACCCCAAAGGAATTAAACATAAAAATCTCCATTTAATTATTCTTCCTATAAGAAGAATTTCCCCCCCTAAATTCATAGAAGGAGGAGCAGCTATATTAGTAATTCTAAACAAAAATCACATTACTGATAAAAAAGGGAAAAAAATTCCTATTCCCTTTAATAAAATTAATCTACGTGAATACAACCGTTCATAATAAATATTAGCTAAACAAAATAAACCAGAAGAGCATAACCCATGACCCAATATCATCAATATATTTCCTGTCAAACCTCATCTACTTATTCTAATAACTCCCCCTAATGATAAACCTATATGACATACAGAAGAATAAGCAATCAAAGCCTTTACATCAACTTGGCATAAACAAATTAAGCTTACAAAAATTCCTCCTATTAAAATGATTCTTATAAAAACAAAACCATAATTTTTTATCTCATCAATAAAAAAAATCTTAACCCGCAATAAACCATAAATTCCTAATTTTAATAAAACACCCGCTAGAATTATTGATCCAGCAACAGGTGCCTCTACATGAGCTTTAGGAAGTCATACATGAACTATAAATATAGGCATTTTCACCAAAAAAGCTAAAATGCCTATACAAAACATTAAAGTACCTATCTTACATCTTTGCCAACCAGCATAAAAAATTCTAATTCTAAACTCATTACCATTTCTTAATAAAAATAATAATAAAGGCAAAGAACCTCCCAATGTGTAAAACAACATATATAACCCTGCTTGTAAACGTTCCGGTTGATTCCCTCATCCAACAATTAGCATAACAATAGGAAATAATACTCTCTCAAAAAATAAATAAAATCCAATCAAATTATAAACAGAAAAACAAAAGACTAATAAAAATGCCATTAAAAGAGAATAAAAACTAAATATTCCTTCATTAAAAATCCTTAAACTTATTCTTGCTATATATATTAAAATTACAATAAACAATCTCAATTGAATCAACAGAAAACCTATTAAATCAACACCAACAAAACTCCCAATATTTGTAATTCTAAAAGATCAATCTATTTGACAAAATAAAAAAACTTCCAGCAAAAATATAGATAAAATTACCTCTATAGATGAATAACATATAAATATTCCTATTATCCATATGATACTTATCAACAACGTTAACATTTCAACAAAACTAAAGAATCTAATTTATCATTTCCATAATAATAAACACTTATAACAAGAATACTTAACCCTATACCAGCCTCACAGACAACAAAAACCATAAATATAATAATATCAACAAAAATACCATCATAACTTTCTAAAACAAAAATATTAAATAATACACCTAAATACATAAATTCTAAACACAATAGCAAAATTAAAATATGTTTTCGATCCAACAAAACACTAAAAAATCCAGAAACATAAATCAACAATCCAATCAAAAACATTAGTTAACGTTGTAATAGTTTAATAAAAACACAGGTTTTGTAAACCTTAAATGATCAAATCTTATAATTTCAGAAAAGATTTTTCAGCTTAAATCCCCAAAATTTAAATATTAAATATACTATTTTCTGATATTAAGTTAATATTATTAATCTCAACTTGATTTATTTCTTCTAGTCATCCTTTATCAATAATCATAACAATAATTTTGGCCACACTATATATTAATATTATTATATATACAGTTATAAAACACTCATGATTTCCCCTTATCATTACCCTTTTAATACTAGGAGGTTTACTAGTAATCTTTCTATACATTACCAGCTTAACACCAAATAAAAAATTTAGCTTCAACAAAAAAATTCTATTAATTATCCCTGTTATAATTTTTTTTACAAAATTTAATAATTTATTTTTCCATAGAAACTACAGAGTTCAAACCAATAACATTTTTTCTAAAACCTCAACAACAATACTAATTTTTTTATTAATATATCTGATAATTACTCTTATTTCAATCATAATAATTATTAAATCCTCCATAGCTCCTTTAAAGTCAAACTAATGCTAATTCGAAAATCTCATACCCTTTTAAAAATCATCAACTCAACCTTAATTGATCTTCCAGTCCCATCAAATATTTCATATTATTGAAACTTAGGATCACTATTATCATTTTGCTTAATAATTCAAATTCTTACTGGAATTTTTTTAGCAATACATTTCTCAAGTGACATCTCCACAGCATTTTCGAGTGTTTCACACATTTCTCGAGATGTATATATAGGATGACTAATTCGAGCAGCCCATGCAAACACAGCTTCTTTCTTTTTCATCTTTTTGTATATCCATGTAGCTCGTGGCATATATTATTCATCTTTTACACTAAAGGGCCCATGAATATCAGGAATCTTAATTATTTTCATTTTAATAGCAACTGCTTTCCTAGGTTACGTTCTACCCTGAGGCCAAATATCATTCTGAGGTGCAACAGTCATTACCAATTTACTATCAGCCATCCCATATATTGGAACTATAATTACACAATGACTTTGAGGAGGTTTCTCCGTTGACAATCCAACTTTAACACGATTCTTCACATTACATTTTCTATGTCCCTTTGTTCTATTAGTCCTAATAATCATTCATATCTCCCTTCTTCATGAAACAGGATCTTCAAATCCTCTTGGAATTTCATACAACATTGACAAAATTCCATTTCATCCATATTTTTCATTAAAGGACATTTTAGGATTAGTATTAATAACACTAATTTTAATAACAATCATTACAATTTTTCCTTATTTATTTTCTGACCCAGAAAACTTCCTAATAGCCAATCCTTTAATCACCCCACCACATATCCAACCAGAATGATACTTCCTATTTGCCTATGCAATCTTACGATCTATTCCTAACAAATTAGGTGGAGTAGTAGCCCTAGTCATATCAATTTTAATTATCACTACACTCCCATTTTCTACTAATCCAAAATTTAAATCATCTTCAATAAATCCATTAAAAAAAATTACATTTTGAATTTTTGCTAATATTTTCATTCTACTTACATTTATTGGAGCTTGCCCAGTAGAAAATCCTTTCATTATTATAGGCCAAATCCTAACAATTTTATACTTCTCATTCTTTATCATCATTCCAACTATAAAATAGACATTTTAACTATACAAGTATATATTTTGAAAATATAAAAAAGATTATTCTAAATGTCTAACATATTTCTAATTTTGATACAAACAAAATAATAAAATACATATTTTAATAAAAAAAATAAATAAAACACAAAGATTCTAAATGGTAAAATTACTTTCCATGCTATTATTATTAACAAATCATATCGAAATCGAACCAAAGTACCACGAATTAATAAATAAAAATATATTATAATCAACATTCATAAACACAAAGTTCCCAAGTCACCAAAAAATAAAATTGAACTAAGTATACTCATAAAAATAATATTCCCATATTCAGATATAAACAACATGGCAAATCCATAAGATCCATACTCAATATTAAAACCTGATACCAATTCAGACTCACTTTCTGCTAAGTCAAAAGGTGCACGATTTGTCTCAGCAAGACAAGAAATTAGTCAAACAACAAATAAACTTAACATACCCCAAATTAACCAATAATTAGTTTGAAAATCTCTAGAGATTTTCAAACTATAACCACCTCCAAAAACCACAATTGACATTAAAATCATAGCTAATCTTACCTCATAAGAAATAACCTGAGCTAAACCACGAAAAGATCCTAACAAACCATACTTAGAATTAGAGGCCCAACCTCCCCCTAAAATAACATAAACACCCAATCTAGAAACACATAAAAAATAAATCAAACTATATTCCATCTCAATCTGACTCTCCTTTCAAAAAAAAACAACCCAAAACATCATCATCAAAAATAAAGAAAATCCAGGAATAATCAAATATAACCACATATTCATAAACCTCATAAAATTCATTTCTTTAGAGAAAAGCTTAATTGCATCCGAAAAAGGTTGTAATAAACCCAGATAACCAACTTTATTAGGACCCTTACGTAAATGGATATAACCTAAAACCTTTCGCTCCATTAAAGTAAAAAAAGCAACTCTTACTAGAACTATTAACAATAATAAAAAATAACTTAATAAAAGCACTATTAAAGGAAAATTTCATTTAGGAAGCTTAAATTCCTCACATTTTACTCTGTCACTTTAACACTTCAGCATCATTATTAACTGGTGCTATCAATAGACCCTACTCAAATTCTAAATTTGACACAATTAATCTGCCAAGTCAATTCAACTAATTTATCTTTTAAATTTAAACTAAAATTTAACTAAATAATTTAAATTTATAATTCCTTTCGTACTATAAAAATTTAAACTTTTAATTTAGATAGAAACCAACCTGACTCCCGCCGGTCTGAACTCAGATCATGTAAGATTTTAAAAGTTGAACAAACTTCTTTTTACAACTTCTACATCATAAAAGTATCTTAATCCAACATCGAGGTCGCAATCTACTTTATCTATATGAACTATCCAAAGTAATAACGCTGTTATCCCTAGAGTATTTAATTTAAATAATCAATATTATTGGATCAAATTACAACTATTTTAAAGATAAATGTTCTTTAAAAGTCACCCCAACCAACTAAAAAAAAAATTACAAAAAATAATAAACTTTATCTAACAATTTCTTCATAAAAAATTCATAGGGTCTTCTTGTCCCAAATTTTCATAAAAATTTCCTCATTTTTTTACCAAATTTTAATAAAAAGAAGAAAAAAGTTAATCCTTGTTAAACCATTCTCTTAGCACCCATTTAAAGCCTTATTTCAATACCTTCGTATAGTCATAATACCACAGCAATATATACAAACATTGAGCAGGTTTTATATTTTATTTTTACAAAATACAATGTTTTTGATAAACATTCAAAAATTACTTTTGCCGAGTTATTACCCCTTTATTATCTTTTTTTAATAAATAATCAAAAACAAAAAAATCCAAATTTTATACTCATTCTAATATAATTACTTTTAAAACAAAATTAAACAAAAGAATTTCAAAAATAAAAAAAAATATATAAATACTTTTTTACTACAAAATAAAGTAAATTCCAAACCTAAAATTTTCTATAATATTCTATATATTAAAAATTTCCTGCTTATCCAAAAAAATAAAAAAACATAAACTAAATAATTTTAATTATTCATGTAAAAACGTATAATTTTTTTATATCTAACCAGATATCAAATCTTTCGATTAAAATTTCATTACTATTTAAAATTTAATTAAAATTTTGCAACACTTTAAAATACAATTTCAATAGCCCAAGATTTTTCGGGATAATAAAATAATTCTTAACTTTCATTAAACCCTAATACAAAAGGTACAATAAAATTTACTATAAAATAACCTCTTTTTCAATTTTTCACCTTTCCCCTACAGTACTAGTAATCTTTCATTTTTAATAACCTTCAAACTTAATATAACTATACATATACCTGTATTGTCCTAACAAAATAATCTAAATTTTAATTAGAATGGCTAAACAAAGCTCTTTTTCCTTGTAAAAGAAATATCAATCTTATGATCACATCCTAAAAAACACCTTCCGGTACATTTACTGTGTTACGACTTGTCTCCTAAAGAGAGTGACGGGCGATATGTACATATTTTAGAGCCAAATTCAGCTAAACATAATATTTATCAACTTACTATTAAATCCTTTAATAAACTTTCAGTATATAACCAATACAAATTATCGCAATTTATTTCAACCTTAATCTTTAGCTGCATTTTGACCTAACATTCATAATAAAAATTAATCCCAATAATAATCAACCAATATCATTTAATGATAGCGATATACAAACTGTCTTTACAAGAATAAGTAAGATACCTGAGTCACATCAATTAAAGAATAAATTTCTCTAAAAGGCTTAAAATACCGCCAAAATCTTTAGATTTAAACAAAACTAAAGTTAATACCAATATTACATATACTTAATAATAGGGTATCTAATCCTAATTTTATATAAAAAATTTCCGAAAACATTTCAACTTTAAACCAATAAAAATTTCACCTTAATAATCTAAAAAACAAAAAAAAAAATTTTTCCATAAAATAAATATTTTTACCCTGCCTGTATAACCGCGGCGGCTGGCACAGGCTTCGCCAGAATTAAACAAAAGCCTACCTTTTAATTAACAAAACTAGTAAATATATCTTCTATTTTTAAGAAATTTAAAATAACATAAAGAGCCTTTATAAACAATTATTTATTACTATATAAATATATCTTTTCTACCTATAGTTTTTTAATTTTACTATAGGTAGAGGAGTAATTAATACGATTTCATTACCGTTGCTAACATTTATATATATATATATATATATATGACAGTTCTTGATGTTTACGCGGGTAAACATGAAGAGCCCTTTAGGATTAAATTTTCTGTTTACTTAACTTTTAACTCTTCTTCCGATCGATGGCGTAAGCATAAATGAAATTTAACAAAAGCCACGCTTGGAAAGCGACGGTTATGATACATACAAGTAAATGAGATTTGTGTCTGGGTGCTACATATTGGAAATAAATGTGATAATATATTTATAATGTACTAAAATAAAACTATCCAAAATAAAATGCCTGAAAAAGGGTTATCTTGATAGGATAAATCATGTATTTTTACTTTTATTAATCTTAATGAATTGAATCATTTCCTTTAAAATCAAAATTTAACGTGCCTTACACCAAAAAT